AAGGTTTTCGTTAGAAAAAGATTCTATAAAAGCAATGATAAATAGATACTAATAGAGCAAGAAAAGAAGGAAATAAAAAAAAACATAGTATAGAAAAGATATCCAAAATTATATCGAAATCACTATCCTATCCTTAGTTTTTATTTCCTTAATTTAATTCCTTAATTTAATTGAATTTCGTTTGATTAGGGCAAAGTTCCTTAAAAACCTCTGCCTTTTTTAAAATATCCTGAACAGTTCCTGTAGGCTGAGCGCCTTTTTCAAGGAAATAGAGAATAGCGGGAACGTTTAAATAAGTTTGATTCTTGATGGGATCATAAAAACCCACTTTCCGAAGATCTCTTCCTTCTCTTCGGGATCGAACATCAATTGCAACGATTCGATAGACGGCTCATCGGGATAGATGTAAATGAAAAAGAACCCCCCCCTAGAACCGTATAGGAAGTTTTCTCCTCGTACGGCTCGAGAAAAAATGATTTGAAGTTTTGTCTATGGATAAAATTATAATAAATAGTAAAGGAATCCGTAAAAGAAATTAGCCTATAATTTAACTCATAGTCATTTTTATTTAATTTCCTTCCTGAAAACTAAAAAATCATTTGTACTCATAACTCAAGTTCAATAATTATCAAATATATTAAAGAAAATTAAGATATTTTTTTATTGAGTGGTCTTTAACCCCCCTTTTGTCTCGTTGAAAATCTATTTGGATTCTTTATTCGGATCTGTGAGACAATTGAAGCGGTGTTTCCTTGTTCTGGGATCCTTTATCTTTGTTTTAAATCATTGGGTTTAGACATTACTTCGGTGCTTCTTAATCCTTTCAAAATGGTAGCAACATACCCCTTTTGTGATTTCTTTCTAGAATCATACCGACGGTTGATTCGTGCGCGATACACTGTGGATCGAAAAAGTTTTGCGGTTCCAACAATTTTTTTTTTGAATTAAAAATTTGCTCGAATCGGATCCTTTCGATTTCTATATCGAAGATATACTTACGAAGTTGTTCCAATTTATTGATTGGCATTAACCCTAGATCGTTGCCCCTGAGAAATTAATAAATACTTTCTACTCGAGCTCCATCATGAACTATTTACATTACAACCCAATAAAAACAACCCAATAAAAAAAGAAGGGTTCTAGTAGAATAGAACAAACGACGTCGAGCCAAGAGCACCTTCATTCCTATATAAAATAAAATGGTGGATGTAAGAATAAAAATCCACACCGGATCGTGTCCTTCAAGTCGCACGTTGCTTTCTACCACATCGTTTTAAACGAAGTTTTACCATAACATTCCTCTAATTTGGAACCAGTATGGAATTGATTCAATTATGGAATCATGAATAGTCATTGGTTCAGTCGGTACAGAGACATAGTCATTTATATTTTTTCTTAGCTACATAGATAATAAATATTTTTCTGAAGAAATCTTAGCAAGACCCGGGCTTTTTTTGTATGAACGGAACTTTTTTCTATAAATCTATATCTAAAAAAAATATCTAAAAGAAATATCCAGAAATCTAAATATAGAAATAACATAACTAACAGAAATAACACGAATAAATAAATTCTATTTGACTCTGCCTGTTCAAGTGACTCAATAAGATAGACTGACCCATTTTCAACTTCTCAAAGATTCAACCCATAAGGAATCATTACAAATCTTGATAATTGAAAAAGTTTCCTACTTCGACATCATTATTTGAGTCAAGTTTTACTTTTACAGTAAAGCCTACATTTGATTATCATAAGAAAATAAGAAATAAGAATCTCTGTTTCTTTTCGAATAGAATTGTCAATGATTTAAAGCAAATAAGCTAAATAGATCGAACAATAAAAAGAAATATCATTGTTAAATATTTAAATTTGAATATTTTAGGGATGCAAATTCTTTTTCACAAAAATAGAAAGACTATTGTCACTGAAATAGGATAACAATACATACCTATAGGCTACGCACTTCCTCGTTTTATATGTATTTTCCTATTTTGTTTAACCTGAGGTTAAGTAATCTTTCTGCAACTGTGATCTATGTCCCATCTTATCTTTATCTGGATCACAAAAGGATTCAGTTACATTTGCATGTCATTTGAACTCGATTTAGTTCAGTTTGTGAAAAACTGAGATATGATTCCGAAAAGAATCATTCAAAATCAAAAAAGAAAGAAGAATAATATTCTATCCAATATTAGACCTTGAAACAGAACCTTGTTGAACAAAAAAGATGTATTCGGATACAATGGATATGCTCTGGGACGGAAGGATTCGAACCTCCGAATAGCGGGACCAAAACCCGTTGCCTTACCACTTGGCTACGCCCCATTTATATTTTTATTGGACACTAATACTAATAAAGAATAATATTGGTATTAAGTGTTCGTCAATTCCAGCCCAACTATCTATAGAAAATCTTTCTTCTTTATTCTTCTTTATAGAATATATTATAGATTCGTGCTAGGATTTTGACATGTGTATATCTAGAATTCAACTGAATTTATTGATCATTACATACAATTCAATTAAGATATTGTATGAAAGTATGATTTCTTCTATTCTCCTTTGAGAATTGGAGGATTTTTGATTGAGCGGAAAAAGAAGGAGTTTTTTGTCTACCTTACTTTCTTCATTTTTCCTTATATAAATAACTCAATCAAAATGCAATTATCTCGACGAACAAAATGTCTGTTATGCTTAATATCTTTAGTTTGATCTGTCTTAATTCTGCCCTTTATCCGAGTAGTCTTTTCTTCGCCAAATTGCCCGAAGCCTATGCTTTTTTGAATCCAATCGTAGATGTTATGCCAGTCATACCCCTGTTCTTTTTTCTTTTAGCCTTTGTTTGGCAAGCTGCTGTAAGTTTTCGATAAGATCTTGAATACTATCCTAGAAAATTCATGATTTATTCGAGAAAAATTATAACAATTGATAAGATCAAATAAGTCTGGGAGTATGAACCTTCAATTCAAACATTGAAATTCTTGGATAGCCGCATTTGGCTCGCCCCACTTCCCGATTCTAATCCTTTTTCCGGCGAAAGACCTTATTAGGTTAGGGTCCCTTAGAATATCTAATTGTGGGTATGAAAGTGATTTGTGATAATCAAAGACTCTTATTACAAATTTAAACTTCAGTTGAATTTCTGAACATTCTTTTCTATTTATAGAATTAATTTCTTGGTGTCAAAATAGGATATGTGATATAAAAATGGAGGATCTATTATCTTTTCTCGTTTTTCTTTTTCAAAAAATGATCTTGGAGGTTGTGTAATGCTTACTCTCAAACTTTTCGTTTACACAGTAGTAATATTCTTTGTTTCTCTCTTCATCTTTGGATTCCTATCCAATGATCCAGGACGTAATCCTGGACGTGAAGAATAAAATAAAAATTTTGTTTTTCTTGCTTGATTTTACAATTTTCTTAAGATTTTATTTTATATATTCATATTCCATACGTTTAACTAGTAAAAAAATCAAAAGGGGTTTGCGAAATTTGAAAGAAAAAAATAGAAAGTCATCAACGGAAACGGAAAGAGAGGGATTCGAACCCTCGGTACGAATAACTCGTACAACGGATTAGCAATCCGCCGCTTTCGTCCACTCAGCCATCTTTCCCAATTGAAAAAGATAATTACTATGTTACATTACACATCAAGTAAGGATTAATGAAAGTATTTCTTTCACATTCTTTATCGTTATTATATAATTAGCAATTCCATTTAGATGCTCGAAAGATCCAAATAGAAAGATAAATAAAGAAGCCCTTCTTGCTTTTATTTTGTTCGAAGCGCCTTTTGGGCCTGGCCCGGTCAATACCCAGCCGGGCCTTTTTTTGTTCCAACGAATTCCATATATTTATAGGTATAGGAAACATACTCTAAAAAAGATACCCAATTTGGTATCTGTGTAAGAATTTCCATTGTGGGGTTTACATATACTTATCATTTTTGTTATAATGGAAATTGAAAGGATTAAGAATCAATTAAGTATCTTTTGTAGTTTCTTATGTCATTAGGCAAACCCAATTTTAGATTAAAATCCAAGAATCATTCAGGAATTCTCAGTCAACGAATAGTTAATGGTTCCCATTTGTCATAAATTTTGGCTTTTTTGAATGAAAATATACATTTGATTTTTCAATAGAAAAGTGAGGGGAAGTTTTTCGACATTGTATGTTTTGAGATACTATACAATCAATCGAAGGGGTGGTCAAACAAAAGGGGAAAAGGGTTTCTTTTAGAATTTTTATAAATTTAGAAAAAAAGGATTAAATTAAAAAAGGGATGCAAGTACAATAAACTAAAGTTTAGTAATCCAACCCAGAAAATTTTATCCTATTTTGTATCGTTTTGGCGGCATGGCCGAGTGGTAAGGCGGGGGACTGCAAATCCTTTTTCCCCAGTTCAAATCCGGGTGCCGCCTCATCAACAAACGAATCAAAATTTATTATCTGCTGATATAAATCACCCAAATTTTACCCAGCAGAACAGAATAAGGCGATTGTGGATACTTGGTTGATTCTAAACATCTGTTCTGGGGATTTTGTAAAAGATTGGAAATCTTTCAATCTAAAATTCAAAGAAAGATTATATTATAATGGTCGAAACTTCCCGATTCCCTTCTACTGCTAATGTAATATCTACTGATTGGGTCTTGAATTTCATTGGCATAGCCGGCGGCTAACTAGTTGTGGAAAGTCCCTTATGTAATCTACATATATAGACTCGCGAGAATCTCTGAGTGTTCAGGCATTCAATCACTATTAGATTGAGATTGGATGGATAATTTACTTTTTTATAGAAAAAGTTAAAAAAAATTATTATTTTTTTTTTAACCCCTCGTCAAGAGTATAATATACTATCTCCCAACTGCTTCAGAGAGACAATCGGGAAAGGAAAGGGTACGGATTAGATCAAATAGGAAATAAAAGTATGTAATAGATAGCAATTGATCTATTTGTACTTTGAAGGGCAACAAAGAATGGGCCCTCTTTTTTTATTACTATATATATATGTTCCATTAGTAACATTCCTTTGTAGCGTCATTGTGTATTTTAGTTGTGTTTAGTCTTTCCCGATTAGAAATCATATAGGAATTTTTTAGAAATGTATTTATTTGATTGGTTCATCAATAGTGTTCGACCAGAATCCCTTTTTGACTCTGGACCATGGATTCTACTATTATTAGTGAGCAATACAATAATGGAATATTTCTATCATAAAGATAAGGGACATAATTGACATGGATATAGTAAGTCTCGCTTGGGCTGCTTTAATGGTAGTCTTTACATTTTCCCTTTCACTCGTAGTATGGGGAAGAAGTGGACTTTAGAAGCACTACTAATTTAGTTTAGGAATGAAACGGTATCAATTGTTTTATAGATCGTTCTGCAACGCATTTTTTATTTTTTATTTGAATTGAAATAATTTTCAAATCAAAATTTATTCATTTCGAAATTCCATTGGATTCTAGTGGAGAAATGTATTATATAACAGTAAAACAATTATTTAAGAAATAAAGAGAATTGGGTCCTACGTTAATTCCATATATGGATTAATCACTATATATATTGAAGATAGAATATAGTATACCAACTTTATTAGAAAGTAAAGTACAACTTTATACACTACTATAACACTAATAGAGAGTATGGGAAGAAATTTCTTTCTTACCATACTCTCGGATCTCATAGAATACCGCCCATTATAGCCCGTTGATTTCAGCAAAAAAATAATCCTTTTGATTTGATTTCTTCAACTATTGATAAGAACTCAGAAGTCAAGTTTCATTTCAAGTAATTAATTATTTTGACTGACTGTTTTTACGTAAATGATAAGTAGAAAAGCAGTAGGAACTAAAATGAACAGTGCAGTAGCAATAAATGCAAGAATATTTACTTCCATAATCTCAATCTCATCGTTTTTTTATTTCACAATAACTCGGGATTTAATCCCATAGAGATGATAAATCTTTCACCCGTCAATTCAATGAATGCATTACCTATCGATGATCTTGAATCGGATCAATATCATGAATAACAATATCTGAGCTATTAAATTAATTCGTCGTCGAGAATTGAATAGTATAACATACGAAGATCTTTTATCCATACCGAATCTAAGATTGGATTCCCGGACCAATCAAAAATTCCTTTATTTATCCTTCTTTTCTGTTCTTTCTTTTCTATAACCTACCTTAGGTCTTCCGTATAGAACCATCAAATGAAGTATCCTCGTCCGTTTCCATTAACTACAAAACGCCAACAAAAAATACAAGCGAAGTGGAAAAAGAGAGGAATTAGGTTGTAAATTTGAATGATCCAATTTTCTTTGGAAGACAAAGAAGTATGAGAAACATGAGTCGCGGGAGAAAAGATGGAATATTCTATCAACTTCACTATTTTAGTTATTTTCATTTTATTTTAGTTTAGGATTTGTTCTTTCTTCGACAGAATCCTGAAAAAAAGAGGGGAAACCCCTTCGGAATTAAATTATGATCTCTGTCCCTTCTTTCATTTCACATAAAATGGAGAGGTGAATTGATGTACTTATTGGATCCGTCGGGACTGACGGGGTTCGAACCCGCAACGTCCGCCTTGACAGGGCGGTGCTCTTGCCTATTGAACTACAATCCCAGGGAAATAAGAAGAGATCTAACAGAAAATTTGGATTCTTTTTTCTTCTCTCTTATCAGGTATTTCTTAAGAACAAGAGGGTTCTACCATCTGATAGTAGATTGGCGAATTTTTGGGCCGAGCTGGATTTGAACCAGCGTAGACATATTGTCAACGAATTTACAGTCCGTCCCCATTAACCACTCGGGCATCGACCCAACGCCTAATTAGACGTTCCATAATCAACTTCCTTTCGTCTCCCAGGCGGACTTGACAAATACATTTCACTTTTGATAAAATCCTACTCCTATGGTCTTGGTATACCCCTAGAGGGACTTGAACCCTCGTTTTCTCCGTGAAAAAGAGAGGTCGTAACCACTGGACCATAGGGGCACCAATGGACCATAGGGGCCTATGGCCACCTTTAGGAAATCAAAAAGCACTACACAATACAAATACAATAGGGAATAAGGCCTAAGGCCACCTTAACTTAATATAAATCAGCCGAGGGACACCTTCTTTACCATTAAACTATACAATCTTTCAACTTTATTTCATTGGTCTTTCTCGTCTTTATTTCTCTCATTCAGAAAGAGTTTTGCATTGGATCCAAGAGACGGTACCTCTGAATCAGCAGAGCAGGAGATGCAAAAAAAAATGATTTACCAAAGTCTGATTTGGGAATTATATTGAGCCCTAAATCATATCAAAGTCATATCAAATTATATATAGCCCTAAATAATACTGTCAACTGTCAATTGACGACAGGAGGGCAATAAAAGAAGAGAAAAGACATTAGGTATATCCGCCGGGTTCATCAATACAACATTCCTTTAGTTTTATGGTATTAAATATTCAAGTAGATTAGAATATAAATACCGTTTTACA